GTCAATTCCGAAGTATCTCGTTTGTTGTAACACTTCCTACAAAAGATTTTCCATTGGAATAAGAAGGAGAAGGAGGAAGGCGAGTAGGTATGCTAATTCCTCATCCTCCAATCAGTCCTTCCCATGGGTTATTGTCCCAACAAATAAATAATTGTAGGAGTGAAATCTTAATATAATTCGAAAAAGCGAGAGCAGTAAGTCCAAAGAAATAAACTAAGAAAAAATACGTATTGTTTTGTTATAGGATTAAACAAAGGGATTCGCAAATAAAAGCGCTAAGGCTACAACCAGTCCATAAATTGTTAAAGCTTCCATAAAAGCCAGACTAAGCAATAAAGTACCTCGTATTTTTCCCTCCGCCTCGGGCTGTCTCGCGATCCCTTCTACAGCTTGGCCCGCAGCAGTACCTTGACCAACCCCAGGTCCAATAGAAGCAAGACCGACAGCCAACCCGGCAGCAATAACGGAAGCGGCAGAAATCAGTGGATTCATGATAAATTCCTCATAACAAAATAAGTAAATAGTTAATGATACAATAAACCAAGAAATTATGACTTAATTATTCCATCGCTAAGATCTATACAGTCGAAGGAACTAAGAACTCTGAATTGAAGTAATAATATTATTGAATCATCAGAACTACTTCGATATTTCTTTTTTTTTTAGTTTAAATTCACATAATTTTTGTGAATCCATATGACTTTTGTTCTTCCATTTCTTTCTTTTTTCCAAACCATTCTCTTTGAATTTTTCGTTTTTTTCCTTGATTTAATCTCTTTATTCATTCAATATTCACTTTATCTAAATTCACAGTATTAGATATTGAAAAGATATATCTAATTAATATCTAATATCACATATACATGTGTTTCTTCCATAACGTAAATCAACTATTCATATCTTACATTCAATCGGATTCTAGAATTATTCTTCGAAACATTCACAAGAGTTGTCTTATAGCAATTAGATTACATACATCTAATTCGGCTTCTCCTCCCCTAACCAATCTATATATATTTTTTTTTTAATTTAACTTTTGTTTTTTGTAAATCTTTATTTTTTTTTTCTTTTATTATTCGACCACATGGGTACAATCAATCTACATGTACAAATTCGTTAGATCGAATCATTGCATCGAAATATCAGTATTTGATTGATCTAAGTTAATGTAATTTATTATTTATTAAAATTCTCTTTTGGTCAATCGTTGAATTGGATGAAATCAACTTGAATGGGCATCATTCTATATAACAATAACATCTTTTTTTATAGCACGTTGTAGTAATACTATAAGTAATCCCATAAAAATTATTATTCCGATTATGATTACTAATAGCTAATAATATTGAATATTCGAATTAAATCAACAAAACAATAGAAAGGGAATATTCATTGGAGGGGGTATAAATGGACCGAACTTGAATTTTAGGAAAAAGATCTTTTAGATCTCTTTCCTTTTTTTTACTTCCCTGTTTGTTGCAACTCCCTAATATCTCTAAGATATTAAGCTTTTTTTACTATTACTCTCTAGAGAGTATATATATCTTATTTATATATTTATTATATATAAATAGATTATATATAATATGTTATGTTCCCTAAGCGGATTATCGTGATACGCGCATATATTGCGTAAGTCTTAAGCTAAAAAAGCCTATTTGGAAAACAAGTCAATGATGACCCTCCATAGATTCGCCTATATAAGCCGCAGCTAAAGTTGCAAAAATAAGAGCTTGAATACCGCTTGTAAATAATCCAAGTAACATGACAGGTATAGGAACCACTAAAGGTACTAAAGAAACAAGAACAACAACTACTAATTCATCAGCTAATATATTTCCGAAAAGTCGAAAACTAAGTGATAGGGGTTTTGTGAAATCTTCTAAGATATTAATGGGTAAAAGGATTGGAGTTGGTTGAATGTATTTACCGAAATAACCTAATCCTTTTTTGGTAAGACCCGCATAGAAATATGCTAATGACGTGAGTAAAGCTAAAGCAACGGTAGTATTTATATCATTTGTAGGTGCGGCTAATTCCCCATGAGGTAACTGTATGATTTTCCAAGGTAAAAGAGCACCTGACCAATTTGAAACAAAAATAAATAGAAACAAAGTTCCAATAAAGGAAACCCATGGGCCATATTCTTCACCAATCTGAGTTTTGCTCACGTCTCGAATGAATTCAAGGACATATTCGAAGAAATTCTGAATGTCAGTAGGAATCGTTTGTGGATTACGAACAGCTATAATGGCTGAACCTAATAAGATAGCAATTACAACCCAAGAAGTAATAAGTACTTGGGCATGGACTTGAAAACCTCCTATTTGCCAATAGAAATGTTGGCCGACTTCCACACCAGATATATCGTATAGCCCTTTTAGTAGTGTGTTGATAGAACATAATAGAACATTCATATTGCCCTCTGAAGGAAATAGAACTTTAAAAAGAATTATTTTGATTCAACCATCTATTTTTCGACTTGCCTACTTGAATTATA